TAAATTTCATTTTTGTCGGTATTGATATTGACATGTATAATGGGACTCTATCTTTATTCTCGTCCAATTAGTTAGTTCTTTAAAAGATCTATCAGACTATGGAGTGACTGATTTGATCAGTGAATATTCGATTCTTCCTTAAACTTAGAATCGATTCACAAGAATTCTTCAATTTTGCATATAACATATATGAATCTTTCTTTGATATTTTATTACGTATATGTACGTATATGGGTTCATCCTTTCTAGAGTTTAAATAGAAGGATTCCTCGATCAACGCAGTCAACTCTATTCGTTAGAACAGCTTCCATTGAGTCTCTGCACCTATCCTTTTTTATTCTTGCTTTCTGAACCCTTTATTTGATTTGATTTTGATTTGTTTTCTAAAAACAGGATTTGGCTCAGGATTGCCCATTTTTAATTCCAGGGTTTCTCTGAATTTGAAAGTTATCACTTAGTATGTTTCCATACCAAGGCTCAATCCAATCAAGTCCGTAGCGTCTACCAATTTCGCCATATCCCCTCTTTTTTGTTTTGAGACTAGGATCTCGTTGGGATGCCGTCCCTTTCTTTATGTTCATTTATTCTGGAACCGTTTACGTTGAATTCTTTAGATATGCAAGATATGGATTTCTATATAGAAAAAGTGTCTCTGTCTCCTCCTATTTGTTTGATTTCTTGTCTATTTTCTTTCAGATATCGGAGGACCTTTTTTGTATTTAGTCCAATCAAAAATGATTCTATCATTGATGTATCCGCAATTCAATATGGATGGATATATACCCCATATATATGCGTCTCTTACTCTTTTTTTTTACCTCTATATTTGGAATACTCAAACGGTCGATTCTTTTTTCGCCTTATCCCCCGCCCTTTTGAATGAACACAGAGGAATGTCTCAATATCATTCTATTTAATCTGGATTGTATCCTTATCCTTACTTAATCTTTATCCTTATCTTTTCCTTAGGGTCGCCCTTGTATATTGTATAATAAAATTAGAATAGAGAGTTATTCTACTATAATTTTAAGTACTATAACTAATCATTCTATTATAAATTTATAAATAATAATAGTATTTCAATTGAAATTGATTGTTATTGTTATATAGTTAGAACTATTATATATTCTTTATGTTACATATTATATTTTCTTTATGTTACATAACATAATAGTAGATTCATTATACTATAATGAATTATTAATATGCAATAGCTAAAGTAGTTTACTAAAGTCCTATGCACAATTTATTTTATGCGAGCCCGCTTAGCTCAGAGGTTAGAGCATCGCATTTGTAATGCGATGGTCATCGGTTCGATTCCGATAGCCGGCTTTGTCTATTTGTTCTTTTTTTTTTTTTTTTACTTTTATATTACATAATTAATCATAATTAATAAGGCCTCCTTGAAGGAATATTGAAAAGACTTCTTACCCCCTCTCCAAGGAAAGAATCACTGATCCATTATGGCGTAAGAACTTCCAACTATGAATAAAAAATGGATTGGAGCAATTAGATCTCTACCAAACAAATCAGAAAAAGTATATATAACTTCTTATATATATACAAAATTGGATATTGATTGATACAATTCATCTCATTCTTCTTTGTAATACATCAATACATCAGTAGATTTAGCTTCGTTTATGGTTTAGTTCAGTCTTAATTTAGGTTTATTCTGTAATAATTTTTTTCAATAAAATAAGGAGTCTTTATGTCTCGTTACCGAGGGCCTCGTTTCAAAAAAATACGCCGGCTGGGTGTTTTACCGGGACTTACTAGTAAAAGGCCGACACCCGGAAGTGATCTTAGAAATCAATCGCGCTTCGGAAAAAGATCTCAATATCGTATTCGTCTAGAAGAAAAACAAAAATTGCGTTTTCATTATGGTCTGACAGAGAGACAATTACTTAAATACGTTCATATCGCCGGAAAAGCCAAAGGGTCAACAGGCCAGGTTTTACTACAATTACTTGAAATGCGTTTGGATAACATCCTTTTTCGATTAGGTATGGCTTCGACCATTCCTGGAGCCCGACAATTAGTTAACCATAGGCATATTTTGGTTAATGGTCGTATAGTAGATATACCAAGTTATCGATGCAAAGCCCGAGATATTATTACTACAAGGGATGAACAAAAATCCAGAGCTCTGATTCAAAATTATCTTGATTCATCCCCCCATGAGGAATTGCCAAAACATTTGACTCTTCACTCATCCCAATATAAAGGATCAGTCAATCAAATAATAGATAGTAAGTGGGTCGGTTTGAAAATAAATGAGTTGCTAGTCGTAGAATATTATTCCCGCCAGACTTGAACCTAACTAAAATAACAAAAAACAAGGGTTCGGGGAATTTAGCCCCTTTTTGGGGGAGTAAATCGACCTAAGGTAAAGGAGCTTAATCTGGATTTTTCTCCCATTCATGTATCATAAATGGATCGAGGGGATATTGTTATTGTTATCCCTTGGCTACTATTTCCAATATTTTATGTACCACAG